GCTTAGAAGATTTTGATTTTTTTTGAAATACGGGACTATATGAATCAGGGAAAAACTCCATGAAAGGAAGATTAATGATTCATATAAATCACTTAGTGGAAAATGTCCTGAATAAACCCAACGAGTAACTAATAATCCTGTTATACAGGAAAAAGTCATTATCATCCCCCTTTCGGATGAATCATATAGTTTTACGATTTCATCGACTAAAAAAGTTATGAAATGAATTGTAATTACAATTGAAACAATCGAAAAAGAAATATGAGTTAATATATGCTCTAAAGTTGAAAATATCATAATTTTTTTTTAAGGAGTCCCATAATTATAAAAAGGAAATTGGAAATTGAATTCATTATAGGATCTATTTACTTTTTTTAGGAGATGACATGCCGCCACTCGGACTCGAACCGAGATGCTCTAGCACTGCTTCCTAAGAGCAGCGTGTCTACCAATTTCACCATAGCGGCTTGTCTTGAATTCATAATACCCTATGAATAAGCAATCGTCTAGATTTAAGAATTAAATTGTTGCAATCTTTTTTAGGAAAGATTCAAATTGATGAATAAAAATTCGTTCAAATAGGTATTTGAAGGTTCATTATTTGAATTTAGGGTCTTAGTTTTATTGTGTATTTTAGACTCTCCTCGACTTGAACTCTTGGAAAACTAGATAGTCCAACTATGAATTAAGGGATAGAACCCCCCCCCCCAAAAAAAAAAACATTTTTGTTTTGTTTTAATGAACTGTTTTTGATTTATTTGATTTCAAACATCGAAACCAAAAAATCCATTTTATCAATGAACAAAAAAATTTGTTAAGTGTTTTTGAGTGGATTGATGGAAATAAATATATGGGAGTCTATATAGGAATTCATAGAAAATCCAAAAAGAAGAAAGTTGCACAAAAAGGTTTAGAATTTTAATCAATTAGTTTCAATGATTTTGATTTTTTACTCGCCTTTCTATAGAGAAAACGTGGATCTAGAGAAAAAAGAAAACCTTATATTATTGCTTATATTATTGTAAGAAACAGGCTGATGGGGAAAATAATACTCCCCACCTTGGAAATGAGAAAATATACTAAAAAGACAATTACGTATCTTATGTTTTTTTGTCAAAAAAAAAAAAGGATTCTTTTTTTTTTTTTGAATTCAGTACGGTAAAGAGAAAAATCCTTATTCTAATTCTAAGAGTGAAACAAATTCCATTTCCTATTGATTAACTCAACAGGGAATGGAAAGCGGAAATTTTATTTTTGAAACAAAATGAGTCAATTTTTGAGTCAAGCCGATTCAGATTATTGTAACATGTTATGTTTTATTACTTATTTTATTTGTTTGTTGCACAAAAAAACTTTTTGAATTCCCGGTAGAAATAGATTTCCCTAAGGAAAACGCTTTTAACGCTGCCCGATACCCCTTCCTTTTCCAAAAATTTTTACGAATACGCTTTTTTGATGCAGAAGTACGTTTTTTTGGAACTGCCATTTCAATCAAAATTAAGAGATTACTCATTGGTATAGCTGGATGTGAAAGACATCTATTCTTCAAAAGAAATTTTCGCTTTGCCAATTCATTATGTATTTCTTTTCTAGATAATATTTTTGATTCTAAAAATCAAAAAGAATACATAAGATGCGTGAAAGATATGGGAAAATTGCATAAACTATTTTTATTACTAAAAATAAAAGAATATTCTTTTATTTTTTAGTAACTTGTCAAATTCGCGAAAAATATGCCTAATTTAACTTGAATTTGAAAGTTCGAAGGAGACTAGTAATTAATCTGCTTTTTTCATATGATTTGACCAATTGTAACTTCTTGATTTGAATATTTGAAGTATTTAGCAGAAACTTCTAAAGTTTAAGTATAAAAAGAAATAAAAATTCTATTTCTATTTAAGTTATTAAATTAGTGCATATCTTTATTTTTTTATTGACTCCTTTCAAAAAGAGGTAAGATCCGGTGAATCGGAAACAATTAATATTAATTAAGAATTAAAAAACTTTTTTTATGGAACAGACATATCAATATGCGTGGATCATACCTTTCCTTCCACTTCCAGTTCCTATGTTAATAGGAGTGGGACTTCTTCTTTTTCCGACAGCAACAAAAAATCTCCGTCGTATGTGGGCTTTTTCGAGTATTTTATTGTTAAGTATAGTCATGATTTTTTCAACTAATTTGTCTATTCAGCAAATAAAAAGCAGTTCTATCTATCAATATGTATGGTCTTGGACCCTCGATAATGATTTTTCTTTAGAATTCGGCTACTTGATCGATCCACTTACTTCTATTATGTCAATGTTAATCACTACTGTTGGAATTATGGTTCTTATTTATAGTGATAATTATATGGCTCACGATCAAGGATACTTGAGATTTTTTGCTTATATGAGTTTTTTCAGTACTTCGATGTTGGGATTAGTTACTAGTTCGAATTTGATACAAATTTATATTTTTTGGGAATTGGTTGGAATGTGTTCCTATCTATTAATAGGG